TTTCCAGCGGACTCTTCGTCTCCTAATTCCTTCCATTCTACCAATGAATTATCTATAATAATTCGCAAATCCAAATCGGCTAATTGTTCTCTGATAGCACCTGCTCCTGTAGAGATTTCTCGATTTCGAAATGTCTCAAAGCCTTGGTTAGTAAAAAAAAGTGGGATGCTGTATTTCCAGGATTGGATTTCATACTCGAATAAACCCCGTAATCGTAAGAAAGTAGGTTTTTTAGCTATGGGCCTAGCAAAAGAAAAATTGAGATAGGTTCCTATAGGATTGGATTCCCCCTTTAAAAACCGGACGTGAAGGTTTCCTCTCATCCGGCTCAAGTAGTTACACCAAATAAAGAAGGGAGTTCTTTTTTTACTTTGTTCGATAAAAAGAAAACCCTACAAAGAACTACTCCTTACTCATGTTCCCAGTCCAGTAAGGAACAACCTTTCATTAATTCATTTTTCTTTTGACTTTCGCTTTTTAACTTTCTAAATGACTTATTTACGACAAAATTGAAATGTGAAATTCTTGAGTAGTCTACTTCCCTTCAAATGATGAATCCCCCTTTAAATTAAAGGAATACTTTGGGACTCGTAAGGGATTTACTTGTCTATATATCGTTTCATTCCATTCGATCTTTTAGGTCCCTACTTACCTCGATGGTTATGTCATGATGCCCCTTGAAGCATATATGCGATAGATAGACTTCTGTAACCATGCTATATTTGCTTGCTCGAACAGAATCTCTCTCTATAAAGAAATGGAACGGCTAATTCCATGAAAAAGTTTTTTTTTTTCACGAGGTATCGCTAGCAATTCCCATTTATCTGTTACGGAATCGACCATGGATCAATTCCCCTTTCATTTGGAAGTATTGAATACACCCATAATTCTGAGCTTCATGTTACTCCTTCCAAGACACATGTCAGAGTCGGGGGCATCCCAATCAGATTGAATGGGATGACAGTTTATTAGTCCGAATCTGTAAAATGCAAATTTCGATCAAATCACACATCGCAGTATACTAGGCCCTCTAATTCCTTAAGGGGCTTATCTAAAAGATTCGCGATATAACTAGGAAGACGTTTCAAATACCACACATGAGTTACTGGGCATGCGAGTTTGATGTATCCCATTTGATATCTTCGTATGCGAGAATCAACAAATTCCACCCCGCATTCTTCACAAAATTTCGGATCCTCTTTTTCAGTTCCGATCACTCGATAATTTCCACAAGCACAAATTCCACTTTTTATGGGTCCAGAGATTCTTTCACAAAACAATCCATCTTTTTCCGGTTTATTGGTTTTATAATGAAAAGTATAGGGTTTTGTCACCTCTCCAACTATCTCTCCATTGGGTAGAATTTTGTTGGCCCAAGCCCTTATTTGTTGAGGAGACACTAGTCCAATTCGAAGTTGTTGATGTTTATACCGGTCGATCATAGAATAGAAATTCTGATTCATTCGGATCAAACTTCCTTCCTATTAATCTGGAAGTTCTTCTCAGATATAAGGAAATGATTCAGTTCCAGAGCCAAAGATCGTAGTTCTCGAACGAGCAATCGAAAAGATTCTGGAGCATCCTCAGGATTAGGTACTGTTCCTCCAATGATCGTAGCACCAAGTAATTCTTGACGAGCTCTAATATGATCAGATTTATAAGTAAGCATCTCTTGTAAAATATGAGCAACACCAAATCCCTCTAGAGCCCAAACTTCCATTTCTCCTACTCGTTGTCCCCCTTGTTTGGCCCTTCCTCTAAGGGGTTGCTGTGTAACAAGTGCGTAATGTCCGCTCGAGCGTCCATGGATTTTATCATCAACTTGATGAATTAATTTTAGGATATAGGACTTGCCTATTAGAACAGGTTGTTCAAAAGGATCCCCTGTTCTTCCATCAAATATTCTGCTTTTTCCCGGATACTCGGGTTCAAATACCCATGGGTTTTTTGTTTGCTTACTGGCTTCATATAATTCAGAAAACACTAGTTTTCTTGAAGCCTCTTGCTCATATCTCTCATCAAAAGGTGCTATTCTATAATGTCTCTTTAGCAGATCCCCCGCTAACCCGAGCGAACATTCAAATATCTGTCCCACATTCATTCGTGAGGGTACTCCTAATGGGTTGAAGACCATATCAACAGGTGTTCCATCTTGCAAGTAGGGCATATCTTGTCTAGACAAAATTTTAGAAATGATACCTTTATTCCCATGTCTTCCAGCTACTTTATCACCCACTTTGATTTCACGTTTCTGTGAAATATATACACGAATCCTTTCTGGATTATAACTGGAACCCCCTTTTTTCTGGATCCATCTAACATCAATAACTCGACCCCTTCCACCTATAGGTAGTTTTAGAGAAGTTTCTTTTGCAGTGGATACCTGAATGCCAAGTATGGCTCGTAATAATCTATCCTCGGGGGCATACGAGGATTCGTTCGCTGTCTGAGGCGTTAATTTACCTACTAAAATATCACCGGCTTCTATCCAAGATCCCAG